TATATATTATTTTGTGTGATTGTGTAATAATGTATACGTAATGGATATGGTGAAAGAATGTTTATATAACTGGGCATTTATGGGTGATTAAGGTACGTTGATGATAGGTCAGTCCTGCTTTTGGGGTTTGACAAGAAATATAAGACCGTCAGGCGTAAGGGGGTAGGGGGTTTGTCGACAGTGAGCGTTCATATGGGAGGGCCTAAAGTTGAGTCCTGTGAAGTTTCCTGATGTTGTGGTGTCTAAAGTATGTCATTGTACCATTCATTGCTCTGTCCTTGGGTGAATTCACGAATGTACCACCTTGTTTTACCTTACTCTGATGGAGCTCGGCATGTCAGTGAATGGAAACCGAAATAAAAATAACCAAATGTTGACAAGGTTCTCGGCATGTGGGGTTATGAGTGTTATGTAATTCGAGCATTAATCAGATGCCAGTAAGAGCTGGTCATGGGGAGGAGACTGTTATGGGCCTGAAATAGGAACCAGATGCCAGTAATAGTTCAGGTATGCGATTTCGGATTTATGTCCTTCATCTCATTAGTGTCATGTTTTGGGTAAAGTAGTATGCTCGGTTCTTACTACATGTTTTGGTCTCAAGGGTTTCGTGTTAGTTCACATAGAGATACTGGTGTGTACCATTTAATGGTAGATGAAACATTATGATATGTTGACTAGAAATTAATGTGGATTAAACATAGCATGTCTTATGTACCTCAATAATTTAATGTACGCATGAGTATGGTGACTAGAAATTAATGTGGATTAAACATATGTGGTCAGAGGATAGTTTAATGTAGAATCTTAGCTTTGGGAGCTAAGGGTGAGAGTTGAATTCTCTTTTCTCTGAGGTGGCGCTAGGAAGGATTTTAACCTTCGATCTTCGGTTTACAAGACCGGTGCTTTAATGTCTAAGCTACTAGGGCAGTTTCAGTTTAAGGCTTTATTCTCCAGTAGGCCGGCCAGAGGGAGGGCGATTAGAAACAGGGCGAAATAGGCTGTGGAGGCCACCTGTCCGATTAAGACGAATGGGTGTTCGACTGGTTGGCCTCCAATTCATGTGAGTACCAGTATGTCGGCCACCAGGGTCCAGAATAAGATTTGAGAGAGGGGCCGGAATGTGTTTCCTCGTTGTTTAGAGGTGTGGAGTATTGGGACCAGTATTAGGACTAGGATAGAAAATAGGAGGGCCAGTACTCCGCCTAGTTTGTTTGGGATAGATCGGAGAATGGCGTAGGCAAAGAGAAAGTATCATTCGGGTTTGATGTGGGGTGGTGTGACAAGGGGGTTGGCGGGTGTGAAGTTGTCTGGGTCTCCCAGGAGGTTGGGGGAGAACAGTGCCACGGAGGTGAGTCCGACTAGCATTAGGATGAACCCTAGTAGATCTTTGTATGAGAAATATGGGTGGAATGTTACTTTGTCTGCATCTGAGTTTAGTCCTGTTGGGTTGTTGGATCCTGTTTGGTGGAGAAATAGTAGGTGGATTATGCTGGCCCCGGCAATTACGAACGGTAAAAGAAAGTGGAAGGCAAAAAATCGGGTGAGGGTGGCGTTGTCGACTGAAAAGCCGCCTCAGATTCATTGCACTAATGTGTCGCCGATGTACGGGAAGGCGGAAAGGAGGTTAGTGATTACGGTTGCCCCTCAAAATGATATTTGTCCTCAGGGCAGTACATAGCCTACGAAGGCGGTTATTATGGTGAGGAGTAAGAGGACTACTCCGATGTTTCAGGTTTCTTTTTGGAGGTAGGAGCCGTAGTATATACCTCGTGCGACGTGAAGGTACAAGCAGATAAAGAAGAAGGAGGCGCCATTTGCGTGGACGTTTCGGATTAGTCACCCGTAGTTTACGTCTCGGCAGATGTGGGCGACGGAGGAGAAGGCTGTTGAAATGTCAGCTGTGTAGTGTATTGCAAGAAATAGTCCTGTTAAGATTTGTGTAATAAGGCAGAGGCCTAGGAGTGAGCCAAAGTTTCATCACACTGAGATATTAGAGGGTGTGGGGAGGTCGATTAGTGCTCCATTAATAATTTTAAGTAGTGGGTGTGTTTTTCGGATGTTTGCCATTGGTTTTTATAGTTGAATTAACAACGGTGGTTTTTCAAGTCATTGGTCTTGGTTAGAGTCCGAGTAAAAATTATGTTTTACTTTACTTTTTTAGTTTTAATTGGGTTAGTTTTAGGTTTGGTTGGGGTAGCTTCGAATCCCGCTCCTTATTTTGCGGCTTTGGGGTTGGTTGTGGCTGCTGCGGTGGGGTGTGGTATTTTGGTTGGGCACGGCGGGTCTTTTCTTTCTTTGGTTTTGTTTTTGATTTATCTTGGCGGGATGTTGGTGGTGTTTGCTTATTCTGCGGCGTTAGCTGCAGAGCCTTATCCTGAGACGTGGGGGGACTGGTCTGTGCTGCTTTATGTGGTGGCTTACATTGCGGGTGTTTTAATTTTGGGTGGTTTAGTGGGGGGCGACTGGTATTCGTATTCTTGGGTGGTTGTTGATGAGTTTAAGGATTTGTCCTTGCTTCGGGGGGATTTTAGTGGGGTGGCGCTTATGTACTCTTTAGGGGGGGTAATGTTAGTAGTGTCTGGGTGGGTGTTGTTGTTAACTTTATTTGTGGTGTTGGAGCTTACTCGGGGGCTCGGTCGGGGGGCTCTTCGTGCGGTTTAGATTAGTGTAATAAGGAGGATTGATAGCGTAGTGGTCAGGAAGAAAATTGTAAGGTATGTTTTGATTAGGCCTTGTTGGATGCTGTTTGTGGCCTTAATTAGTGGAATTTGGCTAGTTGTGATTCCTTTTGGTCCTACTTTTTCTAGTCATGTTTGGTCGATTAGGTGAGTTGCCATGGTTTGTCCTAGGTTCAGTTTGATTTTTGGGGCTAGGCGGTGGATGGTCGATGGGAAGTATCCTAGTATGTTGGAGAAGTTATGTAGTGGGATTGTGGGAGTAATTTTTAGTTGTTTGTTTGTCAGGCTTGTTAGTTCTAGGGCTATAAGTAATCCTAGGGCTGTTACTAGTAGTGCGGATAATTTAAGGGTTGTTGGTATGGTTATGATTGGTGTTTTTGCTGGTAAAAAGTTGGAGGTAATGAGTAGTCCGGCTAGGATGCTTCCTCAGGCAAGTCGCTTGATTGGGTTAATTACTATTGGGTTATTTTCATTGAGGGGTGATAGGGGGAGGAACCGGGGGGAGCCCATGGAGGCGAAGAAGATAATTCGGAGGCTGTACACGGCTGTGAAAGAAGTGGCAATGAGAGTCAGGGTTAGGGCTCAGGCGTTTAGGTGTGATGTGTTTAGGGCTTCAATGATGGCATCCTTTGAGAAGAACCCGGAGAGGAATGGTATTCCGGTCAGGGCTAGGCTACCGATGGTAAGACAGGAAGAAGTAAGTGGAAGCATGGTGTGGAGGCCTCCTATTTTTCGGATGTCTTGTTCGTCGTTGAGGCTGTGGATGATGGACCCAGAGCATAGGAATAGTATTGCTTTAAAGAATGCGTGGGTGCAGATGTGCAGGAAGGCCAACTGGGGTTGGTTTAGGCCGATGGTAACTATCATTAGGCCTAGTTGGCTGGATGTGGAGAACGCTACGATTTTTTTGATGTCATTTTGCGTTAGGGCACAGGTGGCGGTGAATAGGGTAGTTGCGGCTCCAAGGCAAAGGCAGGTTGTCAAGGCGACCTGGTTGTGTTCCATTAGGGGGTGGAGTCGGATTAGGAGAAAGATGCCAGCTACAACCATGGTGCTGGAGTGTAGTAAGGCAGAGACCGGTGTTGGACCTTCTATTGCTGAGGGAAGTCAGGGGTGAAGGCCAAATTGGGCTGATTTTCCTGTGGCGGCCAGGATTAGGCCCATGAGTGGCAGGGTTGTTTGGTTGTCTTGGGAGGAGGCGAACATTTGTTGAATTTCCCAGGTGTTTATGTTTATTGCAAATCATGCTATGCTTAAGATTAGTCCAATGTCCCCTACTCGGTTGTAAATGACTGCTTGTAAGGCGGCGGTGTTGGCATCCGTGCGTCCATATCATCACCCGATTAGTAGAAAAGATATGATGCCTACTCCTTCTCAGCCAATAAATAGTTGGAATATGTTGTTGGCTGTGACTAGGGTAATTATGGCGATTAGGAATAGGAGTAGGTATTTGAAGAACCGGTTTATATTAGGGTCTGAGTGTATGTACCATGAGGCAAATTCTAAGATTGATCAAGTTACATAGAGGGCTACGGGTGTAAAGATAATTGAGTATTGGTCGAATTTAAAGCTGATGTTAATGTCAAAGGTAGCGATGTTTATTCAATGCCAGTTAGTAGTAATGACTTCTATACCCTGGTCGAAGAATATTGCAAGGGGGAGCAGGCTAACATAGAAGGCTGTTTGAACTGCGGTTTTGACATGGGTGGTTGCCCATTTTTTGTTGAGAGGGCTGGGGTTGGTGGATACAATAAGGGGGTATGTTAGAAGGATAAAAATTATTAGGAGGGTTGAGCTAAAGATGAGTGTTGGTGAATGCATAGCTTCTACTTGGAGTTGCACCAAGAGTTTTTGGTTCCTAAGACCAACGGATGAACTATTATCCTTTAAAAGCCGAGTGACCCATGGATTTGAACCATGGTGCTGAAGAATTAGCAGTTCTTAGTGCCCCTGGCTTCTCTCGGTGAACAAGGAGGGTTTAACTCCCATCTTTAGAACCACAATCTAATATTTTGTTTAAACTATGTTTACAGAAACATCAGCCTCACATGAGTTCTGGTTTTAGCATTAGTAGGGCGATGGGGATAAGGTGTAGTGCTATGAGTAGGTGTTCTCGTGTGTGGGATGGCTCTACTGCTATGATAAAGGTGGATACTGGGCCTCGTTGTGTTATTAAATACATGTAGAGGGAGTAGCTGGCGGTAATAAGGGTTCCCCCTCCTGTGAGGACAATTGTTCAGCTTGATCAGTTGAATATTGAGGTAATGATAACTAGCTCTCCCATTAGGTTGGGGAGGGGAGGGAGGGCCAGGTTGGCTAGATTAGCAATAAATCATCATGTGGCTATTAGGGGGAGGATGGTTTGTATTCCTCGTGCAAGAAGTAGGGTCCGGCTGTGAAGGCGTTCATAGTTAGTGTTTGCTAAACAGAATAATGCGGAGGATGCCAGGCCGTGTGCGATTATCAGAATAATGGCTCCGGTGAAGCCTCATGGGGTCTGGATGAGGATCCCTGCTACCACTAGTCCTATGTGGCTTACTGATGAGTATGCAATTAGGGATTTTAGGTCTGTCTGTCGTAAACAGATCGATCCTGTCATAATAATGCCCCATAGGGCTAGGATGATAAATGGGTACGCGAAATTTTTGGATGTTGGTTCTAGCATAACGATCATTCGTATTATGCCGTAGCCACCAAGTTTTAGTAGTACGGCGGCCAGGACTATGGATCCTGCAATTGGGGCCTCTACGTGTGCTTTTGGGAGTCAGAGGTGGGCTCCATATAGGGGTATTTTTACTAGAAAGGCAATTAAGCAGGCCGCCCACCAGATTTTGTCAGCTCAGGTACATAGGGGGGTGGGTTGTATGTATTGAATAATTAGTATTGAAAGGGAGCCTAGTTCTTTTTGCAGGATTAGTAGGGCAACTAGTAGAGGGAGCGATCCGGCCAGAGTGTAAAATAGAAAGTAGGTGCCTGCGTTAAGTCGTTCGGTTTGGTTTCCTCATCGCGTAATAATAATTAGGGTTGGAATTAGCGTGGCTTCAAATATGATATAAAATAGGATAATTTCGGTGGCTCCGAAGGCCATGATTAGGAATAGTTGGAGGGACACTAGAAGGGTGATGTAGGTTCGTTGGCGGCCGATTGGTTCTGGGGAGATGTGGTTTTGGCTTGCTAAAATTATTAAGGGGAGAAGTCAGCATGTTAGGACAAGCAGGGGCGTGGAAAGCGGGTCTGTGCCCAGGTATGGGTTTAAGGAGGTTCAGCCGGTTTCTGAGTTTCAGTTAAGTAGAGTCAGACTTGTGGTGGCAATGACTAGGGCTTGGGCCGTTGTTGTGGTTCAGAGTCATTTTGGGGTTACAAGTCAAGTCGTTGGAAATAGCATTAGTGTTGGGATTAAAACTTTTAGCATTGTAGGAGGTTTAGATTTTGGAGGTGGTCTGTGCCGTGTGTGCGCGTGGCGGCTACAAGGAGGGCCAAGCCTGCTCCGGCCTCGCATGCTGAGAATGCTAGTAGCAGTATTGGGGCGGCGGCGTAGGCGGTAGACTCTAGTTGAAGGGACCAGAGGGAGAGGGCAATAAATAAAGATAATATTATTCCCTCTAGGCAGAGAAGGGCGGAGAGGAGGTGGGTTCGGTGGAAGGTCAATCCTATTAGTCCTAACATGAAGGCGGAGCTGAAGCTGAAGTGTACAGGGGTCATAAGACGACTATGGACTTGCACCATAATTAGTTGAGCCGAAATCAGCGGTCTTACTTTGGACTAGTCGTCTATTCGGCCCATTCGAGTCCCCCTTGAGTTCATTCATAAACGAGGCCTAGGGCTAATAGGATTAGAATGGTTGTTGCTCAAAATAGGGTAATGGTGGGAGAGGCTAGCTGATCTCCCCAGGGTAGGGGAAGTAGTAGTGCAATTTCTAAGTCGAATAGGAGAAATAAGATTGCTACCAGGAAAAATCGCAGTGAGAAAGGAAGGCGGGCAGATCCGAGGGGGTCAAAGCCGCACTCGTAGGGGGAGAGTTTTTCGGAGTCAGGATTTATTTGTGGTAGTCAGAATGCAATTACTGCTAGGACACAGGATAGGGTGATTGCGATTGCTAGGACTGCTGTAATCAGGTTCATTACCTTTCCTTGGATTTTAACCAAGGCTAAATGATTGGAAGTCACTTGTACTGAATGTTAATACTAGAAAGGTTATGATCCTCATCAATAAATAGAGACGTATAGGAATAGTCAAACTACATCTACGAAGTGTCAATATCATGCGGCGGCTTCAAATCCAAAGTGGTGTTCAGATGTAAAATGATATTGGATTTGTCGGAGAAGGCAGACCGCTAGGAAGGTAGAGCCAATGATGACATGAAGTCCGTGGAACCCGGTTGCAACAAAGAAGGTGGAGCCGTACACCCCGTCAGCGATGGTGAATGGAGCTTCGTAGTATTCTATTGCTTGGAGGGCTGTGAAGTAAAACCCTAATAGGATTGTCAGGGTTAGCGCTTGGATGGTTTGTTTGCGTTCGCGTTCCATGATGCTGTGGTGGGCTCAAGTGACTGTGACGCCGGAGGCCAGCAGTACTGCTGTATTAAGTAGTGGTACTTCGAAGGGATCTAAGGTGATAATGCCAGTTGGGGGTCAGCACCCGCCTAGTTCTGGTGTTGGGGCCAGGCTCGCATGGTAAAATGCCCAGAAAAAGCCTAGGAAAAAGAAAACTTCTGAGGTAATAAACAGAATTATTCCGTATCGAAGTCCTTTTTGGACAGGAGGCGTGTGGTGTCCTTGAAATGTGCCTTCTCGAATAATATCTCGTCATCATTGGTATATGGTTAGGAGAAGCAGGATGAGTCCTATTGTTATAAGTACTGTGGAGTTAAAATGGAATCAGACTGCAAGTCCCGATGTTATCAGGAGGGCAGCTACTGCGCCGGTCAGGGGTCAGGGGCTGGGGTCGACCATGTGATATGCGTGTGCTTGGCGGGCCATTAAACGTTTTCTTGTAGGTAAAGGCTTAGTAGAAGAACAAATACGTATGCTTGAATTATTGCTACGGCTACTTCTAGCAGGGTTAGTAGGAATAACACCGTTGATGTTAAAATAGCCACGGTTGGCATTATTGGGAGGAGTACGAAGGCGGCGGTGGCAATCAGTTGAATTAACAGATGTCCTGCAGTCAGGTTTGCTGTGAGCCGGACGCCTAGTGCCAGGGGACGGATAAATAGGCTGATTGTTTCGATGATAATTAGGACGGGAATGAGAGGGATAGGGGTTCCTTCTGGTAGCAGGTGGCCTAGGGCGGCGGTGGGTTGGTTTCGTATGCCAATAATCACGGTAGCTAGCCACAGGGGGACGGCGAGTCCTATGTTAAGGGAGAGTTGAGTTGTAGGGGTAAAGGTATAGGGGAGGAGGCCTAGCAGGTTGAGTGTAATTAAAAGTAGTATTAGGGCTGTTAGTAGAACAGCTCATTTGTGTCCACCGAGGTTGATGGGCAGTATAAGTTGTTGTGTAAAGCGGTTAATGAATCAGCCTTGGAGGGTCAAGAGGCGATTGTTTAGTCACCGGTTGGTCGGGGTGGGGATGAGTACTCAGGGGAGGCTGAGTGCTAGGGCAATTAAGGGGATTCCCAGGTGTGTGGGGCTCATGAACTGGTCAAAAAAGCTTAGGATCATGGTCAGGTTCAGGGTTCAGGTTTAATCTTTTCTGCATTTTTGTGGGTGGGTTCGTTCGTGAAGGTATGGCCTAGCACTTTGGGTGGTAAAACAATCAGGAAAATAAGTCATGAAAAAATTAAAATTATAAATCATGGGCTGGGGTTCAGTTGGGGCATGTCACCAAGGGTGGTTGGGGGTCACCAGTCTTTAGCTTAAAAGGCTAACGCTATTCCCTATTTAGCTTCTTAGTGAGGACTCTTCTAGCATTAATGAAGATCAGTTTTCAAAGTGTTCTAAGGGGACCGCTTCGACTACAATTGGCATGAAGCTGTGGTTAGCTCCGCAGATTTCAGAGCATTGGCCGTAATAGACTCCTGGTCGGGAGGTAATAAAAGCTGTTTGGTTCAGGCGCCCTGGCACTGCGTCTATTTTGATGCCTAAGGCCGGCACTGCTCAGGAGTGGAGTACATCTTCTGCGGATACTAGAACTCGAATTGGTGATTCTATGGGCACCACTATTCGATGGTCTGCTTCTAGGAGACGGAATTGTCCAGGGATGAGGTCTTGTGTAGGGATTATGTAGGAGTCGAAGCCCAGGTCTTCATAGTCCGTGTACTCATAGCTTCAGTATCATTGGTGTCCCATAGCCTTGATCGTTAGGTGGGGGTCGTTGATCTCGTCTATTAGGTAGAGAATTCGAAGGGAGGGCAGGGCAATCAAGATTAGAATTACTGCTGGGAGCACTGTTCATACAATTTCAATTTCTTGGGAGTCCAGTACGTATTTGTTTGTTAGCTTAGTTGATACCATGGCTACAATAATGTAGAGTACTAGAGTGCTAATTAGGAAGACAATCATTAGTGTGTGGTCATGGAAGTGGAGAAGTTCTTCTATTACAGGTGAGGCCGCGTCTTGGAATCCTAATTGTGATGGATGTGCCATTTAGTCCTTGGACTTAAGACACGCAGGCCTTCCACCTGCAATTCTGCCTTGACAAGGCAGTGTCATAGTGATTTTACTAGTGTCTCATGGGGATAAGAAAGTGGCAGAGCGGTTATGTGGCTGGCTTGAAACCAGCAAATGGGGGTTCGATTCCTTCCTTTCTCGTGGCTGGCTAGTTGGTTGATTGGACTTGTACGAAGGCAGGCTCCTCATAAGTGTGGTATGGGGGTGGGCAGCCGTGAAGTCACTCTACATTTGTGGTTGTTAGTTCGACTGACATGACTTCTCGTTTAGCCGCGAAGGCCTCTCACAGAATGAATAGGAATATAATCACAGCAACTAGTGAAATTAGTGAACCAATTGAGGAGATGGTGTTTCATAGAGCGTATGCGTCAGGGTAGTCTGAGTATCGGCGGGGCATTCCTGCGAGGCCCAGGAAGTGTTGGGGGAAGAATGTTAAATTGACACCTACAAATATGACGGCAAAGTGGATTTTGGATCAGGTGCTGTGTAGAGTGTAACCCGTGAAGAGTGGGAATCAGTGCACGAAAGCTCCTATAATGGCAAACACAGCCCCCATTGACAGCACGTAATGGAAATGTGCTACAACGTAGTAGGTGTCGTGAAGTACAATATCTAGGGACGAGTTGGCTAAGACAATTCCCGTTAAACCTCCCACTGTGAATAGGAAAATAAAGCCTAAGGCTCAGAGTAGTGGGGTGTCCCATTTAATTGAGCCGCCGTGAAGGGTGGCCAATCAGCTAAAGACTTTGACACCTGTAGGGATGGCAATAATTATAGTGGCGGAGGTAAAGTAAGCCCGTGTGTCTACGTCCATTCCAACTGTAAACATGTGATGGGCCCATACGATAAAGCCTAGTAGTCCGATGGCCATCATAGCTCATACTATTCCCATGTAGCCAAAGGGTTCTTTTTTGCCGGCATAGTATGCCACAATGTGGGAAATCATGCCGAATCCTGGTAGAATTAGAATGTACACCTCTGGGTGGCCAAAGAATCAAAATAGGTGTTGGTAGAGGATGGGGTCTCCTCCTCCAGCTGGGTCAAAGAAGGTGGTGTTTAAATTTCGGTCTGTCAGGAGTATTGTGATTCCTGCAGCTAGCACTGGCAGGGACAGTAGGAGGAGCACGGCCGTGACTAATACAGATCACACAAATAGGGGTGTTTGGTATTGGGAGACTGCGGGGGGTTTCATATTAATAATTGTGGTAATAAAATTAATAGCTCCTAAAATGGACGAAATCCCGGCTAGGTGTAGGGAGAAGATGGTTAGGTCTACGGAGGCCCCCGCGTGGGCTAGGTTTCCCGCCAGTGGGGGGTAGACGGTTCACCCTGTGCCAGCTCCGGCCTCTACCCCGGAGGAGGCTAAAAGGAGCAGAAAGGACGGGGGCAGAAGTCAGAAGCTCATGTTGTTCATACGGGGGAATGCTATGTCTGGGGCTCCAATTATCAGGGGGACTAGTCAGTTTCCGAATCCTCCAATTATGATGGGCATTACTATAAAGAAAATCATTACAAAGGCGTGGGCTGTGACGATAACATTGTAGATCTGGTCATCGCCAAGCAAGGCACCAGGTTGGCTAAGTTCGGCGCGGATCAGAAGACTGAGGGCTGTGCCGACTATGCCTGCTCAGGCACCAAATACTAAATATAGGGTGCCAATATCTTTGTGGTTAGTAGAAAAGAATCAACGGGTGATTGCCACAGGTAAGATGGCTGAGTGTTTAAGCGGTGGGTTGTAGCCCCATGTACAGAGGTTAAAGTCCCCTTCTTATCAAGTCTCGTGGTGAAGACCACATCAGATTGCAAACCTGAAGACGCGGGCTCGCCGCCTGCCGAGACTTCCTCCCGCCTCCCCTCCCGTATGGCGGGAGGAAGTAGATGAATGCCCGTTGGATAGGGCACTTAGCTGTTAACTAAGATTTTGTAGGATCGAGGCCTTCTCATCTAGTAAGGCTTTAGCTTAATTAAAGTATCTGGGTTGCATTCAGAAGATGTGGGGTAGTATCCTGCAAGTCTTAACAGGGGCTAGGAGGTTTTCACTCCTGCTTAAAGCTTTGAAGGCTTTTGGTCTGTTGTTATCCTAAGCCCCTATGTTGTTAGGGCTAAGATTGCTGGTGTGATGGGTAGTAGGGCTAGTGCTAGTGTGGTGGTGATTGATAGGGTTATGGTAGTTTGGGATGATTTTTGTCGTCATGTTGAGGCGTTGTTGTTAGTGTTGGGGGCAATTGTTAGGGTTATTGCATAGCAGACTCGTAGGTAGAAGAATAGGCTGAGTAGGGCGGCCAGGGCCATGATTGATGCTGTGAGGGGGAGGTCCTGTTTGGTCAGTTCTTGGAGGATGAGTCATTTGGGCATGAACCCTGATAGTGGGGGGAGGCCCCCTAAGGAAAGCAGGGTTATTATTGCTATTGTGGTTATTATGGGGGTTTTTGATCAAGTGAGGGCGAGTGTACTTAGTTTTGTGGAGGCTACATTTTTGAATGTTAGGAAGGTTGCGGTGGTTATAGTGATATACAGGATTAGGTTCAGGATGGCGAGGTTTGGGGAGTACTGTATGACGATCATCATTCAGCCTAGGTGGGCGATTGATGAATATGCTAGGATTTTTCGTAGTTGCGTTTGGTTTAGGCCGCCCCATCCGCCGATGACGGCGGAGGAAAGGCCTAGTGTGATTATTAGAGTTGGGTTCATTACTTGGCTGATTTGGTAAATTAGGGCAAATGGGGCCAGTTTTTGTCAGGTTGAGAGGATGAGGCCTGTGGTGAGGTCGAGGCCTTGCAGTACCTCTGGGAGTCAGTAGTGGACGGGGGCGAGTCCAATCTTTAGGGCCAGGGCTAGGGTGATTAGGACTAAGGCTGTGGGGTTGGATATTTCTTGGATATTTCATTCTCCTGTTATTCAAGCATTGGTGGTGCTGGCAAATAAAATTATAGCTGCGGCTGTGGCTTGGGTAAGAAAATATTTGGTTGTGGCTTCTACTGCTCGGGGGTGATGTTGTTGTGCTATTAGAGGGATGATGGCTAGTGTACTGATCTCTAGGCCTATTCATGCTAAGAGTCAGTGGGAGCTTACAAATGTTAGGGTGGTCCCAATTCCCAGGCTTGAAAGCAGGACGGCAAGTACGTATGGGTTCATTAGTAAAGGAAGGATTTTAACCAACATGTTTGGGGTATGGGCCCAAAAGCTTTAATTAGCTGACTTTACTAGGAGGTGGTGTAGTGGAAGCACCAAGAGTTTTGATCTCTTGAGGATGGGTTCGAGTCCCTTCTTTCTAAGGAAGCGAGGGGACTTGAACCCCTATTATCCACTCTATCAAAGTGGCCCTTGACTTTCAGGCACGGTTCCTATATTGTGCTACACTTGTGGTGGTAGTCCAGCGGAGGCAATTGGTAGGGAGATGTGTCATAATACAAGGGCTAGTGTAATAGGGAGGAAGTTTTTTCATACTAGGTGTATTAGTTGGTCATATCGGAATCGTGGGTATGAGGCCCGCACCCATAAGAACAGTATTGATAGCATTGAGGCTTTGATTATGAGGTTGAGTGCTGTTATTTCGGGGAGTATTGGGTTGTGGTAGGCTCCTAGAAACAGGATTGTGGAAAGGGTATTTATTAGCAGGATGTTGGCGTATTCAGCTAAGAAAAATAGGGCGAAGGGCCCCCCTGCGTATTCTACGTTGAAGCCGGAAACTAGTTCTGATTCTCCTTCTGTGAGGTCGAATGGGGCTCGGTTTGTTTCGGCGAGGGTGGAGATATATCATATTGCTGCGAGGGGTCAGCCCGGGGCTAGTAGTCAGATTGCCTCTTGTGTAACATTGAAGGTGTGGAGGGTGAAATTGCCAGTGAAGATAATCATGGACAAGAGGATTAAGCCTAGGCTTACTTCGTAGGAGATTGTTTGTGCTACTGCTCGAAGTGCCCCGATTAGGGCGTATTTTGAGTTAGAGGCTCAGCCGGAGCCTAGGATTGAGTATACGGCCAGACTGGAGAGGGCTAGGATGAATAGGATACCCAGGTTGAGGTCTGCGATTGGGTAGGGCATTGGTAGGGGTATTCATAGGGTGAGGGCCAAGGTTAGTGCTATAATTGGGGTTGCTAAGAATAAAAATGGGGAGGCTGTGGTGGGGCGTACGGGCTCTTTAATGAATAGTTTAATACCATCAGCGATGGGTTGTAGGAGGCCGTAGGGTCCAACGATGTTTGGGCCTTTTCGTAGTTGTATGTAGCCTAACACTTTTCGTTCGATGAGGGTTAAGAATGCTACTGCTAGTAGGACTGGAACGATGTATGCTAGTGGGTTGATTAGGTAGGTTAGCAGGTGAGAGGTCATAGCTAAGAAGAGGATTTGAACCTCTGTTGGAAAGGGCTTAGGCCTTTTGCAATTGCCAAGCTCTGCCATCTTAGCTTGCCCTATTCTAGGGGGGAGGATTTGTGCCCCTTTACCTATTTTAGTTGTCTTCATTAGGTTGGGGTGTGGCATACTTGTAGCATTGGCCCCAGCCTTCCGGTCCTTTCGTACTAGGAAGGGTCACTGCATAGATAGAAACTGACCTGGATTACTCCGGTCTGAACTCAGATCACGTAGGACTTTAATCGTTGAACAAACGAACCCTTAATAGCGGCTGCACCATTAGGATGTCCTGATCCAACATCGAGGTCGTAAACCCTTTCGTCGATATGGACTCTCAGAAAGGATTGCGCTGTTATCCCTAGGGTAACTTGGTTCGTTGATCAGGCTTTGGCCTGGGTCATTGTTCGTCAGATGTTCTGTTGCTTTGGGCTGTCGCCCTAGGTTTTAGGGGCAGTGCCCCCGTCGACATGGAGGCTTTTTTGTCCTCCGTGGTCGCCCCAACCGAAAACATTAGGATCATAGTACTATTGTGCTTTTAGCTGTTATTTCCGTAGGTGGTTGGCTTGATAGCATAGTTGATCTTGTGTTTTAAGCTCCATAGGGTCTTCTCGTCTTATGGGGTTATGCTCGCCTCTGCACGAGCAGGTCAATTTCACTGACTGGAAAAAGGAGACAGTTGAGCCCTCGTAATGCCATTCATACAGGTCTTCATTTAAAAGACAAGTGATTACGCTACCTTCGCACGGTCAAAATACCGCGGCCGTTAAACTTTTGGTCACAGGGCAGGCGGGACCTCTAATACATTGGTTTGCAAGAGGCGATGTTTTTGGTAAACAGGCGAGGCTCGTGTTTGCCGAGTTCCTTCTTTTTCTTTTAGTCTTTCCTTGGTGGCGCACTCCTGTGTTGGGTTAACGGTTGTGTTTTACAGGGTTTTCTTGACTTCTATTATTATACTGTATTTCCCTCTTTGGTTGGGTCCGTTATTTGTCAGTGGCGGGTCCGATCTGACTTACACGTGTGCTTGGAGAAGGTCGTGCCTTCTTGTTACTAATTTTAGCATTATTGCTTCTATAGCTGTATAGAGCGGCTCTGTAGGTTTAGGGGATTGTGATCGTTTTATCGGGATAATGGGATGAGGTTTTGTCTGAGCTTTAACGCTTTCTGTGCAGGTGGCTGCTTTTAGGCCCACTGAAACAAAGTTCCTTTGATTTAATATGATCTTTATCCACCTGTTAAGGTTGTGTTCTTTTTCAAGGGAGCTGTACCTCTCTTGAATAACTCTTAAGGTTTTCTTGGTGTCTTGGTTGGTAATAACTTGGGTGACAGTAGAAGCCTTGAGGCTGAACTAATATTCATTTCCTGAGCAACCAGCTATTACTAGGCTCGTTAGGTTTGTCGCCTCTACTCGGAGATCTTCCCACTCTTTTGCCACAGAGACGGGTTTGCCCTGTTAGGCTGTCTCGGAGTAGCTCGTCTAGTTTCGGGGGGTCAGACTAAAGTTCTCTTTGCCTGATAAGAACTGGCTAAATCATGATGCGAAAGGTACAAGTTTTAATCTTTGCTTTTTATTGCTTTAACAAGTTGTTTCATTTTCTCTTTCAGCTTTCCCTTGCGGTACTTTTTCTATTGCGCTGCTTTGTCCTTTTCTATCGCCTATACTAGGGGGATTAAATGGTTTGTTTATTTTTTTTGATCTTATGGGGGTTTATGTATAAGTATCCATTTGTGACGTGTGTGGTGAGGCTAGCTATTTAGCTCAAAATGATCTGATTTGCACAGATGTCCCCTCGGTGTAAGGGAGGTGCTTTTCTATTGAGCTACATTTTGGTTGTTCCAAGTGCACCTTCCGGTACACTTACCATGTTACGACTTGCCTCCTCTTGTTTGGGTTATAGATTTATGTACTTAGGGCGTCCCTTTGAGGAGAGTGACGGGCGGTGTGTGCGCGCCCCATAGCCGGCTTCAAAAGAATTTTCTATTTTCTTTTTACTGCTAAATCCACCTTCAATCACTGGTTTCACAGTGTTATTCGTGTATTTTCTGTGTCAGAAAATGTAGCCCATTTCTTTCCACTTCATTCGCTACACCTCGACCTGACGTTTTTGGGTGTGCCATTTTTGCTTACTATTGGTCTTTCACAGGGTAAGCTGACGACGGCGGTATATAGGCGGAAATGACAAGAAGTGGTGAGGTTTAACGGGGATTATCGGTTCTAGAACAGGCTCCTCTAGGTGGGTCTGGGGCACCGCCAAGTCCTTTGGGTTTTAAGCTAGCGCTCGTAGTACCCTGGCGGGCAATATGTGTGATTTATCGCCAAAGTTTATGACTGAGCATAGTGGGGTATCTAATCCCAGTTTGTGCCTCAGTTGTCGTGGGTTCAAGGGATCCTTGTCGGGTAGAGCTACCTTCGTGGTTGGGCTTCGGGCCCTCAGGTGCGTATGACAGCTTGGGGGGCTTTTGGCTCTAGTGCAGTGGGTATCCTTTAATCACGCTTTACGCCGTGAACTATCAGTTGGGGCCTCTCGTATAACCGCGGTGGCTGGCACGAGTTTTACCGGCCCTCTTAACTCTGGCTGAGTCGAGCTTACGCTCATGGCTCAATGTCTATCACTGCTGAGTTCCCTTGGGGGTGTGGCTTAGCAAGGCGTCTTGGGCTGCGGGTGCGTGCCTGATACCTGCTCCTTTTCCCCTATGTGGTTGGGGGATTAAGGGCATTCTCACAGGGGTGCGGAGACTTGCATGTATAAATTGGGTTAAAATTGATAGTAAGGTCAGGACCAAGCCTTTGTGCCTGCGGAGCTGTCTAGGGCCCATCTTAACATCTTCAGTGTTATGCTTTAGTTAAGCTACGCTAGC